GCTTACGTAGCTTAAGTAAAGCACAGCACTGAAGATGCTGAGATGAGCCCTAAAAAGCTCCGAAAGCACATAGGTTTGGTCCTAGCCTTATAATCAACTTTTTCTGAACTTACACATGCAAGCATCCGCACCCCCGTGAAGATGCCCTTAAGCCTCTTAAACAGGGGATAAGGAGCCGGTATCAGGCACAACTTTTAGCCCATGACACCTTGCTATGCCACACCCACAAGGGAACTCAGCAGTGATAAACATTGAACATGAGCGACACAAAGCTCGATTCAGTTACAGTTAATAGAGTTGGTCAATCTCGTGCCAGCCGCCGCGGTTATACGAGAAACTCAAGTTGATCATTTTCGGCGTAAAGCGTGATTAAAGAAACCAATAACTAGAGTCAAACTCCAACCAAGCTGTCGCACGCTTTCGTTGGTTTGAAGCACACTCACGAAAGTAACTCTAACTAAAACACTTGAACTCACGACCGCTAGGGAACAAACTGGGATTAGATACCCCACTATGCCTAGCCATAAACTTTGACTACTTACGCAAAAATCCGCCAGGGAACTACGAGCCTAAGCTTAAAACCCAAAGGACTTGGCGGTGCTCCAAACCCACCTAGAGGAGCCTGTTCTGTAATCGATACCCCTCGCTAAACCTCACCACTTCTTGCCAAACCCGCCTATATACCACCGTCGCCAGCCCACCTCGTGAGAGACTCCTAGTAGGCTTAATGATTATTCATCAACACGTCAGGTCAAGGTGTAGCATATGAAGTGGGAAGAAATGGGCTACATTTTCTATTCCCTAGAATAAACGAAAGATCTCTATGAAACCAGATCGGAAGGCGGATTTAGCAGTAAAGAGAAACAAGAGAGTTCTCTTTAAAACGGCCCTGGAGCGCGCACACACCGCCCGTCACCCTCTTCTACAAAACAATCAAATTAAATAAACACACAATAAATACAAAGAAGAGGCAAGTCGTAACATGGTAAGCACACCGGAAGGTGTGCTTGGAATCAAAGTATAGCTTAACTAAAGCCTTTCGCTTACACCGAGACAATATCTGTTAAACCCGGATTACTTTGAGCCATAAACCTAGCATTCCAAATTACAAACAAATAACCTCATATCTCTCATAAATTTCTAATTAAACCATTTTAAAATTTTAGTATAGGTGATAGAAACAAGTCATAATAGCTACAGAAAAAGTACCGTAAGGGAAAGATGAAATAGAAATGAAATAATTAACAAAGCAACAAAAAGCAGAGAATAAACCTCGTACCTTTTGCATAATGGTCTAGCCAGTCATAATCAAGCGAAACGAATTTCAGTTTGACCACCCGAAACTAAGCGAGCTACTCCGAGACAGCTTAATAGAGCAAACCCGTCTCTGTGGCAAAAGAGTGGGAAGATCTCCGAGTAGGGGTGACAGACCAAACGAGCCTAGTGATAGCTGGTTGCTCAGGAAATGAATATAAGTTCAACCCTAAAATAGATTTTCAACAAATAAAGTAAAAAATCCACTTAGGATTTATTCAATCAGGGTACAGCCTGATTGAAACAGGATACAACCTATAATACTGGGTAAAGATTATAATCTTCAAGGAAAATTGAGTCAGTGGGCCTAAAAGCAGCCACCTGTAAAGACAGCGTCAAAGCTCACTCAACATAAAACCCTTAAATAAGTATAACTTATTCTAAACCCTCAAACAATACTGAGCTGTTCTATAAACTATAGAAGCACTTATGCTAGAACTAGTAATGTGAATACACCATTCTCTTAATATGTAAGTGTAAATCAGATCGAATAAATCACTGATAATTAACGGCCTCTCTGAGATCCCTGCAATAACAAAACAAGAAAACCATGCACCTTCTACCGTTAATCTAACACAAGAACATTACAAGAAAGATTAAAAGACGCAGAAGGAACTCGGCAAACTATGAACCCCGCCTGTTTACCAAAAACATCGCCTCTTGCTAAAAAACATGTATAAGAGGTCCAGCCTGCCCAGTGACTATATGTTCAACGGCCGCGGTATTCTGACCGTGCAAAGGTAGCGTAATCACTTGTCTTTTAAATAAAGACTGGTATGAATGGCACCACGAAGGTTCAACTGTCTCCTGCATCCAATCCATTAAACTGACCTCCCCGTGCAGAGGCGGGGATACAACCATAAGACGAGAAGACCCTATGGAGCTTTAAACTAAAGGCAACTGCCAACTTCAACCTAACCCATAAGGAAATAACAATAAAACAAGCAGAAATTGACCTAAAGTTTTCGGTTGGGGCGACCACGGAGAATAAAAAATCCTCCTTGAAGAATAGGGCCTACCACCCTTAACCAAGAATCACCATTCTAAGTAACAAAATTTATGACTACAATTGATCCAGTCTTACTGATCAACGAACCAAGTTACCCTAGGGATAACAGCGCAATCCATTTCAAAAGTTCCTATCGACAAATGGGTTTACGACCTCGATGTTGGATCAGGGCATCCCAGTGGTGCAGCCGCTACTAAAGGTTCGTTTGTTCAACGATTAAAGCCCTACGTGATCTGAGTTCAGACCGGAGTAATCCAGGTCAGTTTCTATCTATGAAGTATTTTCTCTAGTACGAAAGGACCGAGAAAATGAGGCCAATGTCTTAATAAGCCTCTCTCTATATCAGTGAAATCAACTAAATTGAAAATAGAACTAATACTCTGCCCAAAACTAGGGCTAGCTAGCGTGGCAGAGCCTGGCTAATGCGAAAGACCTAAGCTCTTTTTCCCAGGGGTTCAAATCCCCTCGCTAACTATGCTAACCATTATTACTCATTTAGTCAACCCTCTCCTTTACATAGTCCCAATCCTTCTAGCGGTAGCATTCCTCACCCTTATTGAACGAAAAGTTCTAGGGTACATACAACACCGTAAAGGCCCTAACATTGTTGGTCCAACCGGACTACTTCAACCAATTGCAGACGGAGTTAAACTATTTATTAAAGAACCCGTCCGACCTTCAACATCCTCCCAAACATTGTTTTTACTTGCACCAACTATAGCCCTAGCTCTAGCTATATCCATCTGAGCTCCACTACCTATACCTTTTTCTCTAGCAGACTTAAACTTAGGAATCCTCTTTATCCTTGCCCTATCTAGCCTCACAGTTTATACTATTCTCGGATCTGGGTGATCCTCTAATTCAAAATACGCCCTAATTGGAGCATTACGAGCAGTTGCACAAACTATTTCATACGAAGTCACCCTAGGATTAATCCTATTATGCATAATTATACTAGCTGGTGGATTTACCCTCTACAACTTTAATACCACTCAAGAACATATGTGATTAATTATTCCAGGGTGACCAATAGCAGCAATGTGATATATTTCTACCTTAGCAGAAACCAACCGAGCACCCTTCGACCTTACAGAAGGAGAATCCGAACTTGTTTCAGGTTTCAATGTAGAATACGCAGGCGGACCATTTGCTTTATTCTTCTTGGCTGAATACGCTAACATCCTTATAATAAACACACTTTCCACCATTCTTTTTCTTGGGTCCTCATTCATAAACCAACCAGAACTAACAACTATTTCTTTAATAATCAAATCATCAATCTTATCAATAATTTTTCTTTGAGTACGAGCATCATACCCACGGTTTCGTTATGATCAACTCATACACCTAGTATGAAAAAACTTCCTCCCAATTACACTAGCCATAACATTATGACATATCTCATTACCAATTTCTATGCTAGGCCTACCATCACAAACCTAGGAAATGTGCCCGAAAGTCAGGGATCACTTTGATAGAGTGAAACATATGGGTTCAAACCCCATCATCTCCTTAGAAAGACAGGAATTGAACCTGCACCTGAGAGATCAAAACCCTCCGTACTCCCACTATACCACTTCCTAGTAAAGTCAGCTAAAAAAGCTTTTGGGCCCATACCCCAAACATGTTGGTTAAACCCCTTCCTTTACTAATGAACCCAATTACACTATCAGTTGTACTAACCAGCCTTGCCTTCGGAACAGTCTTTACTGTATCAAGTAGCCACTGACTTTTAGCCTGAATAGGCTTAGAAATTAACACATTAGCAATTATTCCACTTATAACTCAACATAAACACCCACGAGCCATCGAAGCCTCAACAAAATATTTTCTCACACAAGCAGCAGCATCTGCACTTCTACTTTTTTCTAGCTTAAATAATGCCTGACTCACTGGAGAATGATCAATTTTAGATTTAACAAACCCCTTGTCATGCGCAACTATAACCATTGCAATCTCCATAAAACTAGGACTTGCACCATTTCACTTTTGATTACCTGAAGTCCTCCAAGGGCTTAGCTTAACAACAGGATTAATCCTATCCACATGACAAAAACTCGCCCCGATAGCTATTTTGTACCAAATCGCTCCAACACTTAACACACCACTTCTTCTCACCCTTGGAATCTCATCGACACTAATTGGCGGGTGAGGGGGACTCAACCAAACTCAACTACGAAAAATTTTAGCTTTCTCATCTATTGCTCACCTCGGTTGAATAGTCTCTATTCTTCCATTCTCACCCCAATTAATAATTCTTAACTTAACAATCTACTTAATTATAACATCCACCATATTTCTTACACTAAAAAATATCTCATCCACAAAAATTTCTTCTTTAGCTACCTCATGATCCAAAACCCCAACTACCACAGCACTCTCACTTTTAACCCTTCTTTCTTTAGGTGGCCTCCCACCTCTTTCAGGATTTGTACCAAAATGATTTATTATCCAAGAACTAACAAGCCAAAACACAACTATTCTAGCCACAACACTAGCTTTATCAGCACTTCTTAGCCTATTTTTTTATCTTCGCCTAACTTATATTGTTACACTAACATCATCACCAAATACATCAAACGCATCATTATCATGACGTCACCACTCTAAACAATCAACACTCTTTCTATCAATCGCATTAATCCTGTCCTCATTTATTATCCCAATTTCACCACTAGCTATCACATAGAGATTTAAGTTAACCAGACTAAGAGCCTTCAAAGCCCTAAGCAGGAGTTAAAATCTCCTAATCTCTGTATAAGGCTTGCAGGACTTTATCCAACATCTATTGAATGCAACTCAATCACTTTAATTAAGCTAAAGCCTTCCTAGAAAGACGGGCCTCGATCCCGCAACATTTTAGTTAACAGCTAAACGCTCTATCCAGCGAGCTTCACTCTACTTCTCCCGTTTATTAAGGCAAAAAAACGGGAGAAGCCCCGGCAAACCTTCGTTTGCTTCTCAAGATTTGCAATCTGGCATGTCAAACACCGCAGGGCTTGATAAGAAGAGGACTTGAACCTCTGTATACGGAGCTACAATCCGCCGCCTATTACTCGGCCACCTTACCTGTGGCAATTACTCGTTGATTATTCTCAACAAATCACAAAGACATTGGCACCCTTTACTTAGTTTTCGGTGCTTGAGCAGGGATGGTCGGAACCGCTCTTAGCTTGCTAATTCGAGCCGAACTAAGCCAACCCGGAACACTACTTGGAGATGACCAAATTTATAATGTTATCGTTACAGCACATGCCTTTATTATAATTTTCTTCATAGTCATGCCTATTATGATTGGTGGGTTTGGAAACTGATTAGTACCTTTAATAATTGGAGCCCCAGACATAGCATTTCCACGAATAAACAACATAAGCTTTTGACTTCTTCCCCCATCATTTCTTTTATTACTAGCCTCATCTGGGGTTGAAGCTGGAGCCGGAACAGGTTGAACTGTATATCCACCTTTAGCTGGAAACCTCGCACATGCCGGAGCATCAGTTGACTTAACAATTTTTTCCCTTCACTTAGCTGGTGTATCGTCCATCTTGGGAGCAATTAACTTCATCACAACAACAATTAACATAAAACCACCAGCTATATCTCAATACCAAACTCCACTATTTGTCTGATCAGTTCTAATTACAGCTGTACTTTTACTTCTTTCTCTTCCTGTCCTGGCCGCAGGAATCACTATACTACTAACAGATCGAAATCTAAATACTACCTTCTTTGATCCTGCTGGGGGAGGTGATCCAGTTCTTTACCAACACCTATTCTGATTCTTCGGACATCCAGAAGTATACATTCTTATTTTACCAGGGTTTGGCATGATTTCCCATATTGTAACTTATTACTCAGGAAAAAAAGAACCATTCGGCTACATAGGGATAGTATGAGCAATAATATCAATTGGACTTCTAGGCTTTATTGTCTGAGCCCACCACATATTTACTGTTGATCTTAACGTAGACACTCGAGCTTACTTCACATCAGCAACAATAATTATCGCAATTCCTACAGGCGTTAAAGTATTTAGCTGATTAGCTACGATACACGGCGGAACAATTAAATGAGACGCCCCTATACTTTGAGCCTTAGGCTTCATCTTCTTATTTACTGTTGGTGGTTTAACCGGCATTGTTCTTGCCAACTCATCTCTTGATATTATGCTACATGACACTTACTACGTAGTAGCCCATTTCCATTATGTACTTTCTATAGGAGCTGTATTTGCAATCATAGGAGGATTCATTCACTGATTCCCACTATTTACTGGTTATACACTTCACGAAACATGAGCAAAAATCCATTTTGGGGTAATATTTGCTGGTGTTAATTTAACCTTCTTCCCTCAACATTTTTTAGGTTTAGCCGGAATACCTCGACGATACTCTGACTACCCAGACGCTTATACACTATGAAACACCGTCTCATCTGTTGGATCCCTAATTTCTCTTGTTGCCGTAATTATGATAATGTTCATTATCTGAGAAGCATTTGCAGCTAAACGAGAAGTCACACTTACAGAATTAACATCAACTAATATTGAATGACTCCATGGCTGCCCTCCCCCCTACCACACCTTTGAAGAGCCAGCCTTCGTTCAAATTCAATCATCAAATAATTAAACCGAGAAAAGAGGGAATCGAACCCCCATACTCTGATTTCAAGTCAGTTGCATCACCACTCTGCCATTTTCTTACTAATAAACTTTTAGAGATGTTAGTAAAACATTACATCTCCTTGTCAAGGCGAAATTGCTGGTTAAACCCCGGCACATCTCAACATGGCACACCCATCACAATTAGGTTTTCAAGACGCAGCCTCTCCAATTATAGAAGAATTACTTCACTTCCACGACCATACACTCATAGCCGTTTTTCTTATTAGTACGCTAGTTCTTTATATCATCACTATTATAATAACTACTAAACTTACTAATACAAACTCCATAGACGCCCAAGAGATCGAAATAGTATGAACTATTATACCAGCTATTATCCTCATTATAATTGCCCTTCCATCCCTTCGTATTCTATATTTAATAGATGAAGTTAATGATCCACACTTAACAATTAAAGCAATTGGCCACCAATGATACTGAAGCTACGAATACACTAACTATGAAGATCTCTCATTCGACTCATACATAATTCCAACTAACGACCTTGCCCCGGGACAATTCCGACTATTAGAAGTCGATAATCGGATGGTAGTCCCAATAGAATCTCCAACCCGACTCCTAGTAACAGCCGAAGACGTTCTCCACTCATGAGCTGTACCTTCTTTGGGTGTAAAAACAGATGCAATCCCAGGACGACTTCATCAAACATCATTTATTGCTACTCGTCCGGGAGTATTTTACGGACAATGTTCAGAAATTTGCGGAGCCAACCACAGCTTTATACCAATTGTAGTGGAAGCAGTACCGCTAACCGACTTTGAAAACTGATCTTCATCAATACTAGAAGCATCACTAAGAAGCTAAATAGGGCATTAGCGACAGCCTTTTAAGCTGTAGATTGGTGACTCCCAACCACCCTTAGTGAAATGCCACAGTTAAACCCAGGCCCATGATTCCTAATCCTAATCTTCTCCTGACTTGTCCTTTTAACATTTATTCCACCAAAAGTTTTAAAACACAAAGCATTTAATGAACCTTCAACACAAACCACAGAAAAATCTAAACCTAACCATTGAAACTGACCATGAACCTAAGCTTCTTCGACCAATTTATGAGCCCTGTAATCTTGGGTATTCCGCTTATCGCAATCGCAATACTTATCCCATTACTTTTATTTCCGGATCCATCCAATAAATGAATTAATAACCGACTAATTACCCTACAATCATGATTCCTTCACAACTTTACCAAACAAATTTTTTTACCAATTAACTTACCTGGACACAAATGAGCCCTACTATTAACATCACTAATACTTCTATTAATGTCTCTTAACCTACTAGGTCTACTACCTTACACTTTTACCCCGACCACCCAACTATCCTTAAACATAGGCCTAGCCGTCCCGCTATGATTAGCAACAGTAATCATTGGCCTCCGAAACCAACCAACTATTGCACTAGGACACCTTCTTCCTGAAGGAACACCAACACCACTAATCCCAGTCCTTATTATTATCGAAACAATTAGCCTCTTCATTCGACCACTAGCCCTTGGTGTTCGACTTACTGCCAATTTAACAGCTGGACATTTATTAATTCAACTAATTGCCACCGCAGCCTTTGTATTACTTTCTATTATACCAACTGTTGCTATCCTCACATCAATTGTTCTTTTCCTCCTCACACTCCTAGAGATCGCCGTAGCAATAATTCAAGCTTACGTATTCGTCCTACTCTTAAGCCTTTATTTACAAGAAAACGTCTAATGGCACACCAAGCACACGCCTACCACATAGTCGACCCCAGCCCTTGACCACTTACGGGAGCTGTAGCAGCTCTTCTCCTTACATCAGGCTTAGCTATATGATTTCACTTTGGATCAATAATTCTTTTAACCCTAGGCCTAATTACTATAGTTCTAACAATAATTCAATGATGACGAGATGTAATTCGAGAAGGTACATTCCAAGGACATCACACACCTCCTGTTCAAAAAGGACTGCGATATGGAATAATCCTTTTTATTACATCAGAAGTATTCTTCTTTATTGGATTCTTCTGAGCATTTTACAACTCAAGTTTAGCCCCCACATATGAACTAGGAGAATGCTGACCACCAACAGGAATTACCCCATTAAACCCATTTGAAGTCCCACTTTTAAACACAGCCGTACTTCTAGCATCAGGAGTTACTGTCACATGGGCTCACCATAGCATTATGCACGGTGATCGAAAAGAAGCAATTCAATCACTAACTCTAACTATTCTTCTAGGACTTTATTTCACAGCCCTTCAAGCCATAGAATATTATGAAGCCCCATTTACAATTGCAGATGGAGTATATGGATCAACATTTTTTGTAGCAACTGGCTTTCATGGCCTTCATGTCATTATCGGCTCATTATTCTTATCTGTTTGTCTTCTACGACAAATTCAATACCACTTCACATCCAAACACCACTTCGGCTTTGAAGCTGCCGCATGATACTGACACTTCGTTGACGTAGTCTGACTCTTCCTTTACGTATCAATCTATTGATGAGGATCATACTTTCTTAGTATTAACCAGTACACGTGACTTCCAATCACAAAGTCTTAGTTAGAATCTAAGAGAAAGTAATGACAGCCACTATTCTAATAATTGCCCTAGCTCTTTCTACAATCCTAGCAATCTTAAGTTTTTGACTCCCCCAAATAACCCCCGATATAGAAAAACTCTCCCCTTACGAGTGTGGGTTTGATCCTCTGGGCTCTGCCCGACTACCATTCTCCATACGATTCTTCTTAATCGCCATCTTATTTCTTCTATTCGACCTAGAAATCGCCCTTCTTCTCCCTTCCCCTTGAGCCGCACAACTTAATACACCAAATATCGTAATTTTTTGAGCAGCTCTAATTTTAACCCTTCTTACTCTTGGCTTAATTTATGAATGACTTCAGGGTGGCCTAGAGTGAGCTGAATGAGTTGTTAGTCTAAACAAGACAGTTGATTTCGGCTCAACAAATTATGGTTAAACCCCATAACAACTTTATGACACTTATCCACTTTAGCTTCTGCTCAGCTTTTATTTTAGGATTAACAGGATTAGCCTTAAACCGCTCCCATCTTCTATCAGCCCTTCTATGCCTAGAAGGAACAATATTATCACTTTATGTCGGCCTCTGTATTTGACCAACTTCATCTATATCCTTTTCATTTTCTCTTATTCCAATTCTTATACTTTCTTTCTCAGCCTGTGAAGCCGCAACAGGACTAGCCTTAATAGTTGCCACCACGCGAACTCACGGAACAGATAAATTATTTAGCCTAAACCTCCTACAATGTTAAAAATTTTGTTACCAACATTAATGCTAATCCCATCAACATGATTAATAAACAAAAAATGATTATGACCATCCTTAACCTCACAGAGCCTTATTATTTCCCTACTAAGCTTAATATGATTTTTTAATCAATCAGAAACAACTCATTTCTCAAATTCCCTTTTAACTATTGACCAAATCTCTACTCCTTTGCTAATCTTAACCTGCTGACTTCTCCCACTAATACTCATCGCTAGCCAAAATCACTTATCAACCGAACCAATCTCACGACAACGAACTTTTATTACTATGCTTATCTTCCTTCAATTATCCTTAATCTTAGCTTTCTCGGCAACAGAATTAATTTTATTCTATATTATATTTGAAATTACACTAATCCCAACATTAATTATTATTACACGTTGAGGGAACCAAGCAGAGCGCTTAAATGCGGGTACTTACTTTTTATTTTATACTCTAGCAGGTTCTTTACCTCTCCTAGTTGCCCTATTGTCATTATATTCATTTACGGGAACACTATCACTAAACTTGCTTCAACTCCTTCCTAACCACATCCCAATAACTTGAGCCAACAAGTCATGATGACTAGCCTGCTTATTAGCCTTTATAGTAAAAATACCACTTTATGGGACACACTTATGACTTCCAAAAGCTCATGTAGAAGCCCCTATCGCTGGTTCAATAGTTCTTGCTGCCATCCTTCTAAAACTTGGAGGTTACGGTATTATCCGAATCTCACTTACACTTTCCCCGGCAATAAAAGAATTAGCCTACCCATTCCTCATCCTTTCTCTCTGAGGGATTATTATGACTAGCTCTGTCTGCTTACGACAAACAGATTTAAAATCAATAATTGCCTACTCATCTGTAAGCCACATAGGACTAGTAATCTCAGCTGCAATAATCCAAACCCCATGAAGCCTTACAGGAGCAATGATCTTAATAATCGCCCACGGCCTAATCTCATCCGCCCTATTCTGTCTTGCAAATACAAATTATGAACGAACACACAGCCGAGCACTTCTATTATCACGAGGTATACAAACCATCCTTCCACTAATAGGAACCTGATGACTCATCTCAAACCTCGCTAATATAGCCCTTCCACCATCCCCAAACTTAATAGGAGAGATCACCATTATAACAGCTTTATTCAACTGATCCGGCTGAACTATTATCCTCACAGGATTAGGCACACTTCTCACAGCTAGCTACTCTTTATACATATTCTTGATAACTCAACGAGGAATAACCCCAGAACACCTTAACGCTATTAACCCAACACACACCCGAGAGCACACCTTAATAACCATACACTTAATCCCAATTATCCCATTGATAATAAAACCCGAGTTGATTTGAGGGTTATTTTTCTGTAGATATAGTTTAACAAAATACTAGATTGTGATTCTAGAGTCAGAGGTTAAACCCCTCTTATCAACCGAACTTGACTGGGACCCTAAGAACTGCTAATTACTTAGTGCCGTGGTTCAATTCCACGGCTTGTTCGGCTTTTAAAGGAAAACAGTCTATCCGCTGGTCTTAGGCTCCAGAAACTCTTGGTGCAAATCCAAGTAAAAGCTATGAATTTTCCACTAATCTTCAACTCCTCCATATTAATTTCAATCTCAATTTTAGTTTTACCTATTCTAATCTCAACATTTAATATTAACACTATCAACCTTCATCACTTAATTAAAACATCAGTAAAAACAGCATTTCTAATTAGCATAATTCCACTTATTATTTTTCTAGATCAAGGTCTTGAATCAATCACTACTAATTTCCACTGAATAAACATTAATTCATTTGACATTAATATAAGCTTTAAATTCGATATTTACTCTTCTATTTTCCTCCCTATTGCTCTATTCGTAACATGATCTATTTTAGAATTTGCCACCTGGTATATAGCCTCAGACCCAATAATTTCCCGATTCTTCAAGTACCTTCTTACCTTCCTTGTAGCCATAGTTATTTTAGTCACAGCTAACAACTTTTTTCAATTTTTTATTGGCTGAGAAGGCGTAGGCATCATATCATTCCTCTTAATCGGATGATGGTATGCTCGAGCAGACGCAAACACAGCAGCTCTCCAAGCAGTCATTTACAACCGGGTCGGAGATATTGGTTTAATTCTTAGCATAGCATGAGTAGCAATAAACCTAAACTCATGAGAAATACAACAAGTTTTTATGCTAAACTCAGACAGCCTTACACTTCCTCTCCTCGGACTAATCCTAGCTGCTACTGGTAAATCCGCACAATTCGGCCTTCACCCATGATTACCCGCCGCCATAGAAGGCCCTACTCCTGTCTCAGCCCTACTTCATTCTAGCACAATAGTAGTAGCAGGAATTTTTTTACTAATCCGAATTCACCCTATAATAAATAACAACCAAACAGCACTTACAATTTGCCTTTGCCTTGGAGCAATAACAACACTATTTACAGCTGCCTGCGCCCTAACCCAAAATGATATTAAAAAGATTGTAGCATTCTCAACATCAAGCCAACTTGGGTTAATAATAGTTACAATTGGACTTAATCTTCCTCAACTAGCCTTCTTCCACATTTGCACTCATGCATTTTTTAAAGCTATATTATTTCTCTGCTCAGGCTCTATTATTCATAGCCTTAATGACGAACAAGATATTCGAAAAATAGGCGGCCTACAAAATTCTTTGCCAATTACCACATCTTGCCTTACAATTGGCAGCCTAGCCTTAACCGGAACCCCCTTCCTAGCAGGATTCTTCTCAAAAGACGCTATTATTGAAGCCCTTAACACCTCTCAAACCAACACCTGAGCTCTCACACTTACATTAATTGCAACATCCTTTACCGCTATTTATAGCTTTCGAGTAATTTTCTTTGCATCTATAGGTCACCCACGATCAAATACACTTTCACCTATTAACGAGAACAACAAAGCAGTAATTAACCCAATCAAACGTTTAGCCTGAGGTAGTATTGTAGCTGGCCTATTAATTGCCTCTAACATGCTTCCAATTAATTCCCCCATTATAACTATACCAATATTAGCAAAACAAGCAGCTATTATTGTTTCAATCACAGGATTGATTATCGCTATTGACCTTTCCAAACTAACAACCTATTTTAATCAAGAATCAAAAACAAATATTCACTCTTTCTCTAATCTCCTTGGATTCTTCCCAACTATTATTCACCGAATAATACCTAAAACCAATCTTAACTTAGCACAAAACATCGCAACCCATTTAATTGATCTATCCTGATATGAGAAAGCAGGTCCACAAGGAATAGCAAATCAACAACTGCCAATTATTAAAACCACCACAAATATTCAACAAGGGTTAATTAAAACATACTTAACCCTTTTCCTAATAACCTCAGCAATTATTATTGCCTTATTCTAAAGCACGAAGACTTCCACCATACTGACTTCGAGTCAACTCAAATACTACAAATAAAGTTAATAATAACACTCACCCACCAATAAATAACAACCACCCACCACACGAATATATTAAAGCTACCCCTGCTCAATCACCACGCATAACATAACTTCCTAACTCACTAGACTTATTTATACCATCTACCTCAACTCCCCCTAAAAACATGTATCACACTAATACACCAGTCAAATATACCAATACATAGAATACTACCGACCAATTCCCTCATGCCTCTGGGTACGGTTCAGCAGCCAACGCTGCTGAATAGGCAAATACTACTAGCATTCCACCTAAATAAATCAAAAAAAGAACAATAGATAAAAATGAAGACCCAAAAGCAACAATCACCAAACACCCAGCCCCGGCCGCTAATACCAACCCTAAAGCAGCATAATAAGGAGAAGGATTTGAAGCAACAGCTACCAACCCAAGAACTAACACAATTATGGATACAGAAACTATATAAATCATAATTCCCACCAGGACTTTAACCAGAACTCGTGATCTGAAAAACCACCGTTGTAATTCAACTATAGGAACTAATGGCACCCAACATCCGCAAATCTCACCCACTAATTAAAATTATCAATAATTCATTTATTGACCTCCCAACCCCATCAAACATTTCGTCATTATGAAATTTCGGTTCTCTTCTAGGGGTCTGTCTAATTGCCCAAATCATTACAGGATTATTCTTAGCTATACATTACACAGCAGACACATCTATAGCATTTTCATCAGTAGCCCATATTTGCCGTGACGTCAACTATGGTTGATTAATTCGCAATCTCCATGCCAACGGAGCCTCATTCTTCTTTATCTGCATCTACCTCCATATTGGACGAGGTTTGTACTATGGCTCATTCTTATACAAAGAAACATGAAACATTGGTGTTATTCTCCTATTCCTAGTGATAGCTACAGCATTTGTAGGTTATGTTCTTCCCTGAGGACAAATATCATTCTGAGGAGCTACAGTAATTACTAATCTTCTTTCTGCTATTCCGTACATCGGAAACGTACTAGTCCAATGAATTTGAGGAGGATTCTCTGTAGATAACGCTACCTTAACCCGATTCTTCGCATTTCACTTCCTCCTCCCCTTTATTATTGCTGGAGCTAGCATCCTTCATCTTTTATTTCTTCACGAAACTGGATCAACAAACCCAACAGGATTAAACTCAGACCCAGATAAAGTACCTTTCCACCCTTACTTCTCTTACAAAGACCTATTAGGCTTCCTAATTATACTCACAGCACTAACTCTTTTAGCTATATTTTCCCCCAACCTTTTAGGTGACCCAGACAACTTTACCCCAGCCAATCCTCTAGTTACCCCCCCTCATATTAAACCAGAATGATACTTCCTATTCGCCTACGCTATCCTTCGATCTATTCCAAACAAACTAGGCGGAGTATTAGCCTTAGTCTTCTCCATCCTTATCTTAGCCCTTATACCACTTCTCCATACATCAAAACAACGAAGCCTGATATTTCGACCACTTACACAAATTATATTCTGAGCTCTAGTTGCAGATACACTTATCTTAACCTGAATTGGAGGTCAACCAGTAGAAGACCCATATACCATAATTGGACAATTAGCCTCAGTAGTCTACTTCTCAATCTTTATCATTATATTCCCACTTATTGGCTGAGTAGAAAACAAACTCTTAAACTGATAGTCCTGATAGCTTAATTTAAAGCATCGGTCTTGTAAGCCGAAGACTGGAGGCTAAAACCCTCCTCAAGACTTTTGGCAGTTGTTAGCAACCACATAATCGAGAAAGAAGGATTTAAACCTCCGCTATTGACCCCCAAAGCCAACATTCTAATTAAATTATCTCCCGACGCATGCACTAAGTAATGCTATGCTCTATTTACATATATGTATAATAAGCATTAATTTTATTGCCCCACGAACAATATTTTCAATAAACAATGAAAAACTAACATATTTTATGTTTGTATACAATATATGTTTATAGAGCATAAATTTAAATACCCTACGAATAATATTTAGAAATAAATATCAAGACTTAACAATTTATAATATTAATAAAAACATTAAATAGTTAAACTTGAGCAAATCAATTTTTATATCATGTATAATTAATATAATAAATAATTATTAACAAACATATTTAACAAACATATTATTATGAAATACCACAAAAATGTAAAAAATCACATTAAATTAATTAAAACATTAATATCATAAACAAATTTACATTCTTACTTACCATTATCGGCATATAAATCTTACAACATATTATTCAAACAAACATAATATTATTACAAACAATTTCTATGTAACTTTAATTATCAATATAAGTATAATGTCAATCTTGACAGATAAAAAATATTTCATACCCAAAACAATCCTCAACACTACTACAATTTTATCAATTAGAAAATAAGCAATTCCATTTCTCTTACATAACTATATAATAACCATAAAAACCATTAGTTACATAATACTTTATTTTCCAAATAAATGAATGCATGAACACATACTTTAATATAAATTGAACAAACAAATCCATCATAATTATAATATCAAAATCAAATTTTTAAATATTTATTTTACTTCCAATTCTCAACCAATACACCCATAACTACTAAAAAATTATCTAAAACTAAAGTATATTTAACAAAGTAAATTAAACAATAACATTTTTCTTTATAGCAAAAAAAACAATTGAACATAACTTGAACAAAAACATGAATATGTAAAATAATTAACAAATACAAATACCCATTCAATATTCCAGTTGTACATCTCCTATGTTTTATACCCTAACGTACTGTTTCACTCCATATATCATAACAACAAGAAATTATTAATCGTATACTTCCAAAACAACATTTTATACCGTATTAACTTACCAACTCATATTAACATACATATAAGAACAAAAATACAAATAATGAATAAAAAAAATTTTTGATTAATAAACATACATTACAATTTAACATGAAATTACCAATATTAAGCATATAAGATCAACAAATAATGTATGTATCCGCACTTTAAATGTATAATCGTACATATAAATCCATCAATGACACTTCATTTAATACAAATTTTTACTCTTAATAATCAGTCTCCGTGATAAACATAAAATTAGCTAATAATTGTAAATCCAATTAAGCAGTGTTAATTAATTCTTTCTCCAAAATTAACTAATTCTAGCAGAGACTCTGGTTTCAACCCCTCCTCACTTTACCCAACCTGGAGTGATGTCTGATGCTAGATGCCCTGAAAGTGCCGTACCTAAATCTAAAATCGATAACTCTTAGACCTTTTGTAAACATCTGTCGGTCGTGAATCTGTTGTGACCTTAACCTAAGGCAAGTCCCTAGTGTAATTCAGGAAAGCCTCTCTCCTATGCTTGAAATGCCTCTCGCCCTTATCGCAAGCCTTGTCTCTAATTGGAAGGCCTTCATGTTTTTTTTTTTTCTGGGATCTCAATAGCATCTCAAAGTGGCTAACAGTGCTTATTACGTAAGAGGGTGGGACATATGGTCTTATCGGCTAAGACGTACACGAAGTATTATTTCATGGTGTTAAAAATGAATGCATGATTGACATATTTTACCCTTAATCAGAACGTGTTCCTCAACTTTCCTATTATTATCCCCCGGGGTTGAGAATTTTCTAATTAAAGACGTTTTTGCGCGCTAAACCCCCCTACCCCCCAAATTAGCTTTTCCTGTAAAACCTTGTATTTTCCGTCAAACCCCAAAACCGAAAAAATTTTACCTTCAAAACCAATTTATTCTAACCAAAACTCCTAAGAGTTCCTAACTTAGCTGCATAGAAGACGCTTCTCCTGGACTGTCAGCCTTGTGTAGAATGATTAGAATAGGGTGCCATAACCCAAACCCAAATTTTTTATCTGTATATATATCGTATATAATGTAATAAAAGTTTTATTAGTCTTCCCACTAGCACAACACTATTTCCAAAACACATTATAACGTTACATACTAATTTAATACCTTTTTGTACT